CTAGTCAAACACGGGCTAGTTCATAGATCTTTGGGCTTCGATTACCAAGGAATAGAGACTTTACAAATTAAGCCCGAAGATTGGCATTCCATTGCTGTCATTTTATATGTATATGGTTACAATTATCTACGTTCTCAATGTGCCTATGACGTAGCGCCAGGAGGGCTGTTATCTAGTGTGTATCATCTTACAAGACTGGAGTATGGTGCGGATCAACCGGAAGAAGTATGCATAAAAGTATTTGCTCCAAGGAGTAATCCTAGAATTCCGTCCGTTTTCTGGGTTTGGAAAAGCGCGGATTTTCAAGAAAGGGAATCTTATGATATGTTGGGAATTTCGTATGATAATCATCCGCGCCTAAAACGTATTTTAATGCCTGAAAGTTGGGTAGGATGGCCCTTACGTAAGGATTATATTGTACCCAATTTTTATGAAATACAAGATGCTTATTGAATTGAATGATAACAAACCAAAATTGACTTCTACAGTATGAGATATCTAAAATTTCTATGTTCTAGATCAAACGGAGTAATTGCATAATTGATGTCCCGTTCATATTCTGGATGGATCAAAAAATAAAAGAAAAATGAACCATTTTTTGAGATTGAGATTCTCAAAAGTTTTTTTGAATGAGCTAAGAGCCATATAGAATGAACTCAAAAGTTCTGTATCCTGAACTTTGTATCGCGCATACTTTAATACTTGAATTATTTATACTTACTTAAACAGGTTCTCTAAAGTCATAGAAGGTATGAGGAAAGGCAAAAATTTGAATCTATAAATCGATTATATTCAAGTTAATCCTATTTTATTTCGACTGGATCTAAGATGAAGCTTATCTTTTTTTATCCTTTAACTCTTCTAGACTCTACTTTCCATTTTTTGTTTGGGGATTTCAATTAACAAATTTAACCTTTTGGAATATATATGAAGTCTTAATATTTATTTTGCATAAGCGGAAACATAATATTATTATGACCAAAAAAAGATAAAAAAAAAAAAAAATTCTAAACTATCTATCCCCCGTCTATCTAAAAAATAGATGGGGTATTTCGCACGCGAACTAGCTAAAAAACTTACTTAATGTGTCATGATCTCATTAAAATATATCGATCTATCTTCGTCAATTTAGAGTTCTTGTTTTAGAATAAAAAATAGATTCATCAAAAAATGAATCATGTGCCAGGAACCAGATTTGAACTGGTGACACGAGGATTTTCAGTCCTCTGCTCTACCAGCTGAGCTATCCCGACCGTTTACTGGTGCACCATCTCCCCATTTTACGAGATAGGTTGGGTCTGTGTCAATTAGTCAAATGAAAAGTATTACAAAGTCTTATAGAGGTAACGGAATTTCGTGGGTCTTCTTTTCGAAGACCTTTGTATATAATTTTACTTTAAGTTTTAAAAAAGAAAACAAGTAATAAAATAATGTCAAAATTATGGATTTTGAATTACTCAACTGAGTACTACTTGCTCAAATCAAAGATCTTTTTTTGTCCATTTATCATATATATCATAAGATTTGTGATAAGAGAAAAACGCTCCCTATTTGAAAAAGATAACTAGTTAGGGAGTGAAATAAGCTTTTGGGGATAGAGGGACTTGAACCCTCACGATTTTTAAAGTCGACGGATTTTCCTCTTACTATAAATTTCATTGTTGTCAGTATTGACATGTAGAACGGGACTCTATCTTTATTCTCATCCGATTAATAAATTCTTAAAAAGATCTATCAGACTATGGAGCGAGTGCGAGTGTTTTGATGAATCAATATTTTATTTCGATTTCAACTCAGATTTGATCCATAACAATTATTGCTCTTTTTCATTTCATATTCGAAATCTATAATATAGATCAATATTGAATTAATTTATATATATAAATTAATTACTTTAAACTCTATTAAAAATTTGAATAATATAAATAATATCTCTAAAAAACAATACAGAACAGATTCGGGTTGTCATTAACAATTTCAGTACGTATACTCTTTACCCTTTGTTCTGGGATTGCAATTGAGACAGAAGAAGTCTTATAACAACACAGCACAATTAACCCCATTTGTTAGAACAGCTTCCTTTGAGTCTCTGCACCTATCCTGTTTTATTCTTGCTTTCTGAATCCTTTTTGTCTTTTGAAAAAGGGAGACAAAAAAAGGAGTTGGCTCAGGATTGCCCCTTTTTTAATTCCAGGGTTTCTCTGAATTTGAAAGTTTTCACTTAGTAGGTTTCCATACTAAGGCTCAAGCCAATTAAGTCCGTAGCGTCTACCTATTTCGCCATATCCCCGTTGTGTTTTATAAAATGCGGATCCCAATGTGATGTCCTTGCCTCCCAAATTTTATATATATTTATACGGATTAATATACCGAACAGTGTTTCCTGCTTTGTTTCTTTATATTAAATATTATTTCATTTCTATTGGTAAACCTATCCATTTGAAATTCGATTTTAATCCTATTTGGTCTAATCCGAAATGATTCTATCATTTCTTTATAG